AATTTGTAATCCAATATAAAAATCAATCGGTTCCGTCAAGCTAGCTATATGCTGTGTATTATCAACGATTTCCACATAAGTCGGTGAGATGATATCTTGAGCTGTTACATACCCAGGACCCTTAATACAAATAGACGCGTCACAAGTTCCGTATAAATTACTTCTCAATACTATTTCTTTCAAATTCATTAAAATTTCATGTACTGATTCTTGAATACCCACTATGGTAGAATATTCGTGTGGTATTTTCTCAGATCTTGCACGTGTAATATATGTTCCTTCTATTTCTCCAAGTAAAGCTCTTCGCATCGCAATGCCTATGGTGTCGGCTTGACCTTTCATAAGTGGAGACAAAAGAAAACGTCCATAAGAAAGGCGCTTACTGTCTGTCCTCGATTCAACACACTTCCACTCTAGTGTCCGAGTAGATATGGTTACTTTCTCTCGAACCATAGTAATATAATATTATTTGGTCGAATTGTTTATTTCTCTTGAAATTTCTTTAATGTTGATTTTTTTTTACACGCGTCTTTTTTTAGGGGGTCTACAGCCATTATGTGGCATAGGAGTTACATCCCGTACAAAAGTTAATAGTATACCACTTCGACGAATAGCCCGTAATGCTGCATCTCTTCCGAGACCGGGACCCTTTATCATGACCTCTGCTCGTTGCATACCTTGATCGACTACTGTACGAATAGCATTTCCAGCTGCGGTTTGAGCAGCAAAAGGTGTCCCTCTTCTTGTACCCCGAAATCCACAAGTACCGGCAGAAGACCAAGAAACCACTCGACCTCTTACATCTGTAACAGTCACAATGGTATTATTGAAACTTGCTTGAACATGAATAAATCCCTTTGGTATTCTACGTGTATTCTTACGTGAACCAATACGTCCATTCCTACGCGAACCAATTCTTGGTATAGTTTTTGCCATATTTTATCATCTCATAAATATGAGTCATATATATATAGATAAATGGATATATCCATTTCTTATCAAAACAGATCCTTTTTTTTTATTTGTAGATCGGGTCTTTTAGAAAGTCTTTTTTAGACTATCCTTGTCTTTGTTTATGTCTCGGGTTGGAACAAATTACTATAATTCGTCCCCGCCTACGGATTAGTCTACATTTTTCACAAATTTTACGAACAGAAGCTCTTATTTTCATATTTTTCATACCTTAACTTTAATTTTGAATCGACTTCTTGGAAGAAAATAAGTTTCTTGAAATTTTTAATTTCGAATCGTATTCCCACGAAAAGGAGAAAAGTTAAAAAAACACCTAATCATTCGAATCTTTGTTGCGGAGTCGATAAATAATACGCCCTCTGCTTGAATCATAACGACTTACTTCAATTTTTACTCTATCTCCTGGCAGTATCCGTATAAAACTACGTCGGATCTTTCCTGAAACATAACCTAAAATAAGATCCTCATTATCTAAACGAACCCGGAACATGCCATTGGGAAGCGATTCAGTAATTAAACCCTCATGAATCCATTTTTGTTCTTTCATTCCGGGTAAAACCTCCTTAAAGTATTAACTAATGTAGGAGGAACAAGATTATACACTTCGCATTTTTTTTTTTAGTTTTTTTTTCACAACAAATAGGAAGTCTCGTATCCAATGCGGATATAAGAAGTATTACCATATATAACACAAAATTTCTCCGCCTATTCCTTTTAGTCGAGCCTCTCGGCCTGTCATTATACCTTGAGAAGTGGAAAGAATTACAATTCCCATTCCGCCTAAAATTCTAGGAATTCTTTGATAGTTAGAATAGATTAGTAAACCAGGCCGGCTGATCCGTTTTAAATTTAAAAGATTTCTATAGGGCCCTTTTCTATTTCGTTTATGTCGCAGGGTTGAAACCAAAAAATATTTGTCGCTTTCTCGATGTTTCCTCACATTTTCGATAAAACCTTCTCGTAAAAGTATTTTAACAATGTTTTCGGTGATATTAGCATATGCTATTCGAAGGACTCTTTTTCTATCCATATCAGCATTGCGTATAGAGGTTAATATGTCAGCAATAGTGTCCTTACTCATAATGGAGTAAAATTCTTGTTGCCTAAAAATTTTGATATAATCAACATGTTTTTTGCTTTTTTTTACTTATTTTATTTGTTTATGAATAAAAATTATATTATTAAATTAAAGGTATATGCGTAAAACACAATCTACTAAATGAATTTTAATCTATTTCTTTCTAATACCCTACTATAACTATATCATAGTCTCATCTTATATTTTAAGACTATTATAATACCTCGGGCGCCAATGAGACTATTTTAGTAAAATTTAAATGCCTCAATTCCCGGGCGATCGCACCAAAAACGCGAGTTCCTTTAGGATTTCCTTCTTGGTCAATGACAACTGCGGCATTGTCATCATATCGTATTAGCATACCGTTGTCACGTTTCAGTTCCTTACGGGTACGTACAATTACAGCTCTGACCACTTCTGATCTTTCTAGGGGCATATTTGGTACTGCTTCTTTAATCACAGCAACAATAACGTCACCAATATAAGCATATCGACGATTACTAGCTCCTATGATTCGAATACACATCAATTCTCGAGCCCCGCTGTTATCTGCTACATTCAAATGTGTCTGAGGTTGAATCATTTTTTTATTTGTTGTTTCAATGCAAAAAAAAAAAAGAAAGAAATATTCTTTGTCAAAAGAAAAAAAAAGAAACCTTGCCTTTTTCATTCCCAGGCTCTATTTTCTTTAGTTCTACATTCTTATACCAAAATAATAAATTGAGTTTTGATAGGCATTTTGGACGCTGCTATTGAAATTGCTTTTCTGGCTATATTTTCTGCGACTCCGCCCATTTCATAAAGTATTCGACCTGGTTTAACAACAGCTACCCAATATTCAGGAGAGCCCTTACCCGAACCCATACGTGTTTCTGTGGGTCTTACTGTAACCGGTTTGTCGGGAAATATACGTACCCATATTTTTCCACCACGACGTGCATTTCGTGTCATTGCCCGGCGCCCCGCTTCTATTTGCCTAGATGTGATCCAAGCGGGTTCAAGCGCTTGAAGAGCATATTTACCGAAACTAATATGGTTACCTCGATAAGACATTCCCTTCATTCGTCCTCTATGTTGTTTACGGAATCTGGTTCTTTTGGGGTTATAGTTGATGGTTGTTTCTGAATTCCATCTCTACTACAGAACCGGACGTGAGAGTTTCGTCTCATCCAGCTCCTCACGAATAAAAGTATTCAAAATATTTAATTTGAATTGAAATATGTTTAATGAATAATAGATGAAATTGCGAGATTCTTTGATATTTCATCTAATCTATTAGTCATTTGTATATACCTTGTTTAGGTATTTTGGATATATAACTAAACATATTAAATATATATTTCTATTTATTTTTTATTTTTATCAAAAATATTTTTTTTTTTTCATTTTATCGTATCGGATTGCCCTAAATCCAAAATTTAGCAATCCAAAAAATAACGTTTTCGCGGGCGAATATTTACTCTAATATCTATTTCAGTTGTAAGGTTAGTTCATTACGTCTCAGATCAGAATAGATAAATTATTTCTCAGTTCCTTTCGCCATCCCAACCAATGAATTGTTAGGCTTTGGTTTCAATAAAATCTTCTGCATTCATGGGTTCCATCGTTCCCATCGCTTCTTGTTTAATGGTTAGGTCTTAATTCTACAACGGAGCTCTTAATTCAATTTGTTCTTGAGTCAATTTTCTTAGTCTTTATTGGCTCAAGGCTCTTGGTTTTTTTGTTCTATATCTATCATTTAATTATGTATGAATCAGTATTGATGCTTTATTACATTGCCTTTTATGAGATGACTCATAGACCTTACATATTGGAATTCTATATCATCGATATTCTTTTTCTCTCTTTCTCTCATCCCTCTACCCACATCTTTTTTCTATATTCTGGTTCACAACTTAGAATCAGATTTTTTTATTTTTTTAGTTTATGAAAAAGAGATTTCAGTTGCTACAATGATATGAATAATCTATCATATCTTGACTGGTTTGTTGGATTTAGATAATGCGAAGTAATGAGTTGGTTTTTAGTTCTATAGTTATTAGTTTATACTAGGGGGCTTTTTTTTTAATCTTATCCCTAAAAAAACCAACGAGTCACACACTAAGCATAGCAATTATATCAAAAATTCAATCGAATTTTTATTCAACCCTATAAAATTAAAGAATTACGGAATTAAGAGCTTTTTTTTATCTTTAATCAAAAAAATGAACGAGTTTCTTATTTTTTGTTGGATTTTGGGGGTAAAAAAAAAAGAAAAGTCAAGGAATTTTATTCCTCATCTATAAATATCCAAATTTTGATACCTAATGCGCCACAGATAGTTCGAACCGTATAGGCACAATAATCAATTTTAGCTCGAATGGTTTGTAGGGGAACTCTACCTTCTCTGATCCATTCGACACGTGCAATTTCTTTTCCATCAATGCGTCCTGCAATTTGTACTTTCATTCCTTTTATATTTGCTTGTTCGGTTAATTCAATAGCCTTTTTCATTGCTTTGCGAAAAGAAACTCTATTTTTTAATTGTCCGGATATAAATTCTGCAAGAATATTAGGATTTCCATAGGGATTTTCAATTCTTGTGATAGCAATATTGAGTTTTCGGTTTACATAGTTAAACTCTTTTTGTAGATTCGTCTGTAATTCTTCGATTCCTCGCGGTCGATTTTCGATTAATAATTTAGGAGATCCCATATAGATTATGACTTGGATCAGATCGAGTCTTTTTTGAATCTCTATACGTGCAATTCCTTCGATGCCAGAAGATATTCTCAGATTCTTTTGTACATAATTTTTGATACAATCTCTTATTTTTTTATCTTCTTCTAAACCTTCGGAATAGTTTTTTGGTTGTGCAAACCAAAGGGAATAATGATTTTGCGTTGTACCAAGGCGGAAACCAAGTGGATTTATTTTTTGTCCCATACTCCCCCGCTACTATACACATTCT